GTTAAATCCACAAGATATAATTCACATCACTTATTTTACTGGATCTTACGGAGCCGGTTCATGGGGAATATAATCCAGTCTGATCATAGAAAAGATTCTCTTCAAGTAAAACCAGCCTACCCTCTGTAGTATAGTAGCCTTTCTCGGTGGTTGGAAAAAAGACACATTAAATTGTAAATTCTAACGTGGCAGATAAGATAAAGTCATATTCATATATCTGCGTGGCTCAATCAATAGTTCAAGTCACACACTCCCATAATCCATTTTTTCTTCGGAGAGTTCCCTTCAACTATTCGTGTATCTTATGTAAATAATAAAAAGAATTCAATTTTTGTTAAGTTGAAGGGAAATATCCAAATACATGTCTTATTCTTTTAAATAATCCATATTTGTAGCAATGAAATATATTCCTCCCCTAAATAAAAAATGATTGTGATTACAAATATCTATGATCTATATTCGCTATAAAGGACCGGAAATGCCCTGCTTACGTATCATTGAAAAGTGCATTAACATAAATACAGCAGTAAGAAGAGGTAGTACAAAAGTATGCAGGCTATAAAAACGAGTTAAGGTAGATTGTCCCACACTAGAACTTCCGCGTAATAACTCTACCACAGACGATCCTATTACAGGAATCGCGTCGGGTACGCCTGTTACAATTTTTACTGCCCAATAACCGATTTGGTCCCAAGGTAAGGAATAACCTGTTACACCAAAAGATGCAGTCAATACACCCAAAACTACACCCGTAACCCAAGTTAATTCGCGAGGTTTTTTAAAACCACCTGTGAGATACACACGAAATACGTGTAGAATCATCATTAAGACCATCATACTTGCCGACCATCGATGAACTGATCGAATTAACCAACCAAAGTTAGCCTCAGTCATTATATATTGAACAGAAGCAAAAGCTTCAGTAACGGTCGGACGATAATAAAAAGTCATAGCAAATCCCGTTGCTACTTGGACTAAAAAACAAGTAAGTGTAATTCCTCCTAAACAATAAAATATATTCACATGAGGAGGAACGTATTTACTAGTTATATCATCGGCAATCGCTTGAATCTCAAGACGTTCTTCGAACCAATCATAAACTTTATTGAGATAGGTAAACCAATGGACCCCCCCTGAGAACCGTATATGAGAATTTCATCTCGTACGGCTCCAACAAAAATACCCAAATACACTTACACTGGTTGTAACAAAAACAGATATTTGTAATAGAAAGTTTTTAAATTCTTGATTTAATCCTATGATTCTAATTTTCTCTGACGATAAGAAAAACTAGAAATCCAAAAGCTATTATTTTTGGTTATAATGCCAAAATCTCAAGTCAGCTCTCTTGTCTTTATCTTGATCTTTTCAGGCCTCTTGAATATTCTATTTTCTATTACTTACTTCATTTTTTTATTTATGTGTAATGTGATTTAACTGCTTTCTTCTTTATTATTATTATTAAATTTTTATTATTAATAGGAATTTTCTTGTTAGGACCATACGAATCAATTCAAAAAAAAAAACATCAGGTTCATACTATAACCACGATGATTCAAAAAAACCTTTAATCGAAGTCCAAAAATTCCCTGAGTAAGAATTGCTGGATCATCACTTATTCAATGAATAGATATAGATATAATGAAATGAAAAAATCCAAAGAAACGTTTGTCCTTTGATCAAAATAAAGGTAAGCTCCGGAAGTTTTAAAGGATGAAAATTCTTCAATTTATTTTGATTTTATAACTTTTTGAAAAGTTTTTTAAGTCCGATTGCGAGGTCTAAATACTTAGTATGAATCATAGTTCTAATAGTTTTAGAAATTTTCTATATTCCGTGCTCCAGATACTAGAATAAATATCTGACGGGATAAAACCATCTCTATCAAGATGACAGATCCATTTTATTTTATGTTCTGTACTATCAATAGGATCCATTAAAACAAGTCACACACTCATATTCCGGAAATACAGAAACAAAGAAATTCCACGATCAAACTACCAAATAAAAATGGAATAGGCTAACAAACAATAAGAACCCTAAATGCTTAACTTTCTTTTCTATTGAAAAATTAATTACTCTATTCTCGTAAATCTAATTAATAGAAATTCCATCCAGTAAAATGGACGAATTATAAATCTCTAAAATAATAGATAGAAATATCGCAAATAAAGCCATTGCAACACCCATCAAAGGGGTAGTTCCCCACCCCGGAGCTACTTTACCATATTCTGAATTTAATGGTTTCAATAAATTCCCTATACCTGTTTGTCTTGGACCAGATCTAGAATTATCCTCAACCGTTTGCGTAGCCATAAATACGATTTTTTATTCATTGAGATCTGTTGACTTTGTATACCATTCCGATGTAAATATAAGGATCTTATCCTATAGATCTATTATGATCTTGACACTTTATAATTATAATAATGGAAACAGCAACCCTAATTGCCATCTCTATATCTGGTTTACTTGTAAGTTTTACTGGGTATGCCTTATATACTGCTTTTGGGCAACCCTCTCAACAACTAAGAGATCCATTCGAAGAACATGGGGACTAGTTGAAGTAATGAGCCCCCCAATAGGGGGGGCTCATTACTTCAACTAAGATAATAAAAATTATTTCGTTTTTTTCGTTGGAACTTTAGGAGGTTCTCTAAAAAAGATAGCGAAAAAAATAATTCCTAAAGTCGAGACTAAGAGGAATGTATAAACCAATGCTTCCATAGATTTGATCGTGGTTTACAATTATAGCTTTCATACCTGTTTATTGGGGTGCATTTCCCAGATAAAAAAGAAAGAACCAGAGTAAATGCATCCAGATTTATCTAGTTCTCTATGTGAAATTCAAAATCCTAACAAAAAAGTTGAAAAACAACAAAAGAATGTTCTATCAAACTGCCTGTCTTCTTGTAGTTGGATCTCCAAGTTTTTGGAATGCTCCAAATTCTACTTGAGCATCTAAATCTGGGTCGATACCGGCAAAAACATCTCTGAACAAAGTTCTAGCACCATGCCAAATGTGCCCGAAAAAGAATAGCAGAGCAAATGAAGCATGTCCAAAAGTAAACCAACCCCTTGGACTGCTACGAAAAACACCATCTGATTTCAAAGTAGCACGATCTAATTCAAAAATTTCACCCAATTGAGCACGTCTAGCATATTTTTTCACAGTAGCGGGATCACTATAACTGACTCCATTAAGTTCGCCACCATAGAACTCAACGGTTACACCTACTTGTTCGACACTATATTTAGATTCTGCCCGTCGAAAAGGAACATCAGCTCTAACAATTCCGTCCCCGTCCACCAAAACAACAGGAAATGTTTCAAAAAAAGTAGGCATACGACGTACAAAAAGCTCACGCCCCTCTTTATCTCTAAAGATGGGATGTCCTAACCAACCGACGGCTATTCCATCTCCATTGTCCATTGAGCCCGCTCTAAATAACCCCCCTTTTGCTGGATTATTACCGATGTAATCGTAAAAAGCTAATTTTTCGGGAATTTTAGACCAAGCTTCTGATAAACTTTGATTTTCGGCTAGTCCAGCACCAACTCTTCGATATATTTCTTGTTGGAAGTATCCCTGATCCCATTGATAGCGGGTAGGACCAAATAATTCAATGGGGGTTGTTGCTGAACCATACCACATAGTTCCAGCAACGACAAAAGCTGCAAAAAACACAGCAGCAATACTACTGGAAAGGACGGTTTCAATATTTCCCATACGTAATCCTTTATATAAACGTTGGGGCGGACGCACACTAAGATGGAAAAGACCCGCTAATATGCCCAACGTTCCTGCTGCAATATGATGAGAAGCTATTCCCCCAGGAACAAAAGGATCAAAACCTTCCACACCCCACGCGGGATTTACGGATTGTATCCTTCCAGTTAGTCCATAAGGATCAGACACCCAAATTCCAGGACCATACAATCCTGTTACATGAAATGCGCCAAAACCAAAACAAGCCACCCCTGCAAGAAATAAATGAATCCCAAAAATTTTGGGCAAATCCAAGGAAGGTTTTCCAGTACGTTCATCACTAAAGATTTCTAGATCCCAATAAACCCAATGCCAAATAGCTGCTAAAAAGCACAAGCCCGAAAACACAATATGTGCTCCGGCCACACCTTCGTAACTCCAAATACCCGGATTCGTGATAGTCCCTCCTGTGATATTCCAACCGCCCCACGAATTAGTTATTCCTAAACGAGTCATAAAAGGTATAACGAACATACCCTGTCTCCACATTGGATCAAGAACAGGATCAGAGGGATCAAAAACTGCTAATTCATATAGAGCCATCGAACCGGCCCAACCAGCAACCAAAGCTGTGTGCATTATATGAACAGAAAGCAAACGGCCCGGATCATTTAATACAACAGTATGAACACGATACCAAGGTAAACCCATGAAAATACCCCTTATATCAACAAAAAAATAGACACTATGTAACTTTATTGCACTGGAAAAAACTATACTATGGACTCTAGCCTTTCAGTAAATTATCTCAGAAAAAGCATTAAAATTTGTTCGAATTTTTTATTAATAATCGAACAATCCTCTTTGTAAAAAGAAAAAGAAACAGATTTATTTTATACCCGATAAGTAACAATACGCAATGGGGAGAAGACGAGAGGGGTTGACAACTTTCTCTATGAATATTTAAATAAATAAATGCAGACATACTCGTTTATCACCCCAATGAACTCATTCGTAACAACTTTACTTAATTTAGTATTCCTTTTTGATTTTATTTATTTATAAAAATATATAAATGTAATATAAGACGAGTAAATCTTTTTTAATAAATAAGCTAATTCTTACGTTTCCACACTAAAGTGAGATATATGACTTTATTATTTCTCCATTTTATGCCCATTGGTGTTCCAAAAGTACCCTTTCGAAGCCCTGGGGAAGAAGATGCATCTTGGGTTGATATATAGTGCGACTTGTCAGATATAGTAGGTCATATGGAATTTCCCCGTTTTCTCCCCCGATCGAGATATCCTCTCTTTCACCCCCAAAAAGAAAATTATTGAATCATAAAAAATTTGGAGCGTGAAGTGTAATGAAGTAAAATTCTATCGATTTTTTTGTTTTTTTTTTATTTTTTAGAGGGGGTATTCAGATTCTTATTCAAAACTATAGATAATTTATGGTTAGCTTGGTTGGACCAATAAAATAAAGTACCCAGGCTCTGTTTAGAAAAAAACCAATTGGTAATATATCTACGATCACCACTTCTATTTCTATAATATCATATATTTTACAGAAAACATTAAATAATAAATTCAAAAAAGAAAGAAGTTATAACAAAAAGAAAGAAATAGTATTGTAATATTTGTGCTATATGTGCAAATCCAAATCGGGCAGATCTTTACTCAGAGTAGAAAAGAAACCTAAAAGAATTGAAAAAGTCTATTCAGAAACAAGAAAATTACATTGTGATTGAGATTCAATCTCGATGAAAGCAATACATCAATGAGAAGTTAGTTCAATAAATTGAGTATATTATTTTTTTTCTTTAAAAGTTCGAAGAAGTCCATTATAAATATAAAAAGAGAAAGAGATTTAAAATCGACACATTGATTCCTTTTTACTTATATGGTTTTTGGTGAACTGTATGCATCAAAAGGTGCATGTACGGCTCTTAAGGAAAAAAATGGAATCCTAATCAATCGACTTTATCGAGAAAGATTACTTTTTTTAGGTCAAGAGGTTGATAGTGAAATATCTAATCAACTTATTGGTCTTATGGTATATCTCAGTATAGAGGACGATAATAAAGATTTGTATCTGTTTATAAATTCTCCGGGGGGTTGGGTATTACCCGGAATAGCTGTTTATGATACTATGCAATTTGTACAACCAGATGTACAGACAGTATGTATGGGATTAGCCGCTTCGATGGGATCCTTTATTTTGGCAGGAGGGGAAATTACCAAACGTTTAGCATTCCCTCACGCTTGGCGCCAATGATTCTTTTATTTGAGAAAATATATATATATTTATTTGATAAAATATATATAGACTATACCTTCGCCATTAAATAAAACATTTTTTAAGTAATAAAAGCATGGTATTTCGAATTCCATATGCAAATTTTTGTTTTTTAATTGAAACTATTCGATTATATATAGAAAGAGTAGTATGAAAAAGAGGGTATTTAATATTTTATCTGATTTATCAGTAACCTAGTTTAATTTTAGTGTCACAGACTTTTATGTTTTTTTCATACCAGAAAATTAGTAAAAAAAAAAATTTTTATTTTAATTAGAAGAAAACGTAAAATATGCAAAAAAAGAAACTTTTGGATTGTTGAATAACAAACAAAATAAAAAAAAACAACGGAACCATCATAGTATTTTAAAATATCTTCAAAAATGAAAAAGAAAGTTGGTTATTGTATTGTTTATTATTATTATTTAAGGATATGGATCCAAAAGACCTAATAGATTTTGTACTTCTTTTTTCATTTTTTTCCTCTATGGATAGAGGAAAAAAATGAAATGCATACTTGGAAAAGCCGTATGCATTAATACGCAGAAAATGCTTGTACGGTTCTTGAATCTTATTTTTGCTCATTTATTTTCTTATTAGTATTTATCCCTTTTACCTTTGTTTGGGGAATAAAGAAAATCTTTACCTATATAGGAGAAATCCTTATCAAAATCTTTATCAAGATAAGGGAAACACTTATTAAGTTATATAATCAGGGTAATGATCCACCAACCCGCTAGTTCTTTTTATGAGGGACAAACGGGAGAATTTATCGTGGAAGCGGAAGAATTGCTGAAACTGCGTGAAACTATCACAAGGGTTTATATGCAAAGAACGGGCAAACCTTTATGGGTTATATCCGAAGACATGGAAAGGGATGCTTTTATGTCAGCAGCAGAAGCCCAAGCTCATGGAATTGTGGATCTTGTAGCAGTTGAATAAAAAATTAGTAGCAAAGATTATTCTAAAAAAAGAAAGAATTTGCAATTTCATTTTTGAATCCTTTAGTTTTAAAGTTTTAATATAAAAAATATCTATGAATAATAGGATAGAAATAATTCAGAATTAATAGGATATAAATAATTCAGAATCATCGGGTTAGGATTGATCTAAACCCGCTCATTATATATAGATAGATATACAACTCACCATGCCAACTATGAAACAACTTATTAGAAACACAAGACAGCCAATTCGAAACGTCACAAAATCCCCAGCTCTTCGGGGATGCCCTCAGCGCCGAGGAACGTGTACCAGGGTGTATGTGCGACTCGTTCAGATCATATAATAAGAAAAAACCTATTTCATTTTTTCAGTATTGGCGATCGGTTAAGTTAAGATAGTGTGAATGGAATTTTTCCATTCACAATTCCATTCACACTATCTTAACTTAATTATATATTAATAATATATAAATTCTTCTATCATGTATAAATATAAAATTTATGATTTGGATTGGTGCAAACTCAATAACCTTAAATTGCAATTTAAGATTACAAAAACTTTACATTGGGAACAAATAATTAAGTTATCCATTAAGCGGAGAAAATTTAATTTCAATTAAAGAGAAATTATGTCCTTAATGAATTTAGGAAGAACGGAATAAAAGGGTCAGCTACCCAGCAAAATTTCATACTTAAATACCGTTACTGTATAACTAGATTTCGTTGTAAAAACCTATTTACTAGATATTAGATGGGTAGAGTCAAATAGTGTGAACTGTACAAGTTACCAATAACATTAATTAAATGAATATAAAAATGAAAAAAAAAAGGCTCCGGTGTATAGAGAGGACCTGTTCGTTTATAAAAAAAATCATAGAAACGAAGGAACCCACCATTTTTTTATCTATGTCCTATTTCATTTACTATATACTATGTTTTTTGATACCTAGTATCAATGCAATTTGTTATTTTTAGGTTCAATATTTATAAAAAATCGTGGTTGGGGAGGTTATAGTAGCAAGAGCCATTGGAATTTTTTTTTTATACATTGGAAGAATCCATTTTTGTTATTAATAGACTAGGAAGTAGAAAAGAATAACTTAAAAAAAATCAAATAGTTATTCATCCAAATCTTATTTATTCAATGACCAGAATTAAACGAGGATATATTGCTCGGAAACGGAGGACAAAAATTCGTTTATTTACATCAAGCTTTCGCGGAGCTCATTCAAGACTTACTCGAACTATTACTCAACAGAAAATTAAAGCTTTGGTTTCGGCTCATCGGGATAGGGATAGGAAAAAAAGAGATTTTCGTGGTTTATGGATTAGTCGAATAAATGCAGTAATTCGTGAGAATCCTAAAGTATATTATATTTACAGTAATTTAATATATAATCTATACACGAAGCAATTGCTTCTTAATCGTAAAATAGTTGCACAAATAGCTATATTAAAAGAGAATTGTTTTTTTATGATTGCCAAAGATATCATAAAAACTAAAAATCCCCCGAGACTGTACTCTGGGAAGGTATAGAATCCAAAATTGTTGATTTTGACAGCTTTATCATATGATAAAGCTGTCAAAATAAACAACCATGCTTAAAAAAAATTTATTCGTCACCGATTATCTTCTTTCTTACAACATAACAACCAAAATGGAATTGCTGTTGTTTTCAAACAAAACATCAATCTATGTTTAATTTGAATCTAAATTCCAATTTTATTTCCAATTTTTAATTTCTTTTTTTTTTTTTTAAAGTAGTAGTTTTAGCGGTCGACTCGCTTTTTTCAAATTGTTTTTCGTTATTAAGAAAAGGTAACGAAGATAAAATACGAGCTTGTTTTATAGCAATCGTAATTAATCGTTGTTGTTTCAAGGTCAATCTATTTACGCGTCTGGATAATATTTTTCCCTGTTCACTAATAAATCGACTAATTAAACCCATGTTTTTATAATCAATTCGGTCCCCCGATTGGATCGGAGGCAAACGCCTACGAAAAGATCGCTTGGATTTAAGAAAGAGTCGCTTAGATTTTTCCATGGTTTTATTCCTATTCCAAAAATAACATTTATTACAAGAAAGGATTTGTTTTTTTTATTCTTACTTTTTTAATATATGTTTTTATATAAGGATATATATATGTATAAAATTCAACTATAAATTATAGATTATAGTATATATATATAAAAATGGATCATTTTACATGTTATGTTCTTTGGTTGGAAGGGTAACACACAAGCGATCAATTTTATCTATTTCTTTATTTCTGCGTGAATTATATGCTTGCAACAGCGGGGACAAAATTTTCTCAATTCCAATCGACTAGGCGTATTGTGTCGATTCTTTTGAGTAATATATCTAGAAATACCTGTTGATTCCTTATTAATATTCTTTTTATCACAACCGGTACACTCCAAAATAACAGTTACTCGGATATCTTTACCCTTGGCCATGAACCTCCTTTGGGTTTTTAATTCACTTAACTCTTGGATTTTCGGATTCGAATCTAATAAAAAAAAAAAAGAAATTCAAAATTCGAAATAAAATTTTGAAAGATTTCACTCTATATAGTACAAAAATAATGCAATGATTTCGAACTATATTTCATTACTGCAATAAATACAGTATTTTCACTTGTTAAAGTATTTTGTAGAATATTTTTACCCCATCCTAGGCATTCCGTTTCGATTTCTGGTTTCATTCTATTATTAATAGAAATGGAATTGAATTATTAATTCAATTCCATTGAAGCCTGGACCAGATTCCGAGTTCCACTCCGAATTTAAATGAGGCCTAATTTAACCCTTTACTATTCTTTCTCTTTTCTAACTTATTTTATTACAATTCTAAAAAAGAAGAAATAAAAAAGAAGAAATAAAAAAGAAGAGATTAATTACATATATTTAATTGGATCTATAATCTTTTTCACCCCTTCCCGTGTCAATAACTAAAATGAAAAAAAGGGGAATATCAATGCATCTGGAAAAAAACGATTGATCTCTATCAAGAGACCCGCCAAAGCCCCGAACCATAGAGTACTT